CGCATAGCTTCATAATAATTCTGTAAAGCTTCCGCATAATTTCCTTCGGATTGAGCCGACATCCGTTACGGTCGTCATTCGATTCAAAGAATCTCCGTTTCAGAACCGTACATGAGATTTTCATCTCATACGGCTCCTCCTTTATGTGCATAATGATAATAATACATGGAATCAAAAAGACTGAAATATTCTCATTATAAACTAAGCGGGGCTGGTGTTTTTACAAGAAATCTCTAGCCAACCTTCTTGTAGAAGATCTTTCCTTAACATCAAGCATGTTGGTATTAGATAAAAAAAGTTACTCCAACAATTTCTTTGTCTTCAACGCCCTTTAATTTGCAGGAATTAGTCACTTCAACAGTCTTCGATGGTTATACGGGTATCCAAAATACGAACGAGATGGATGTTTGTTGTCCCAACCATTGTTAGTCCCGATCCTGATAAGGAAAAGGGATAATTTATAACAAAGTTTTCGTGTGTTGATTCCTAGGAGTAGTGCTTCTTCCCCTATGCCCCCTATTGGTACTAGTGGAGTAGGGTTGACCTAACCCATAGGTGTAACCTTTCGCTCAATACTCTAGAATCGACAATTGAAGCATCTGAGGCTGCATTAATCGGGGATACACGACAGAAGGCGTTGTTTTATTTACAAACTTCACCTTCAACAAGCGTAGATTTATTTCCATAATTTTTTTCTTCCTATCCCGAATAATGTTGTCTTTCTCTTAAGACTGAGAGCGGTAAAAATATAAAAAAAAAATAATCAAATCGCACCATCTCTGTAATAGGTGAATGCCTCTTTTTCTCCCGAAGTTGTCGGAATTATTCGTAATAAGATATTGGCTACAATTGAAAAGGTTTTATCAATAAAATTTCCATTTATCCCAGATCTAGACATAGGTGTATTAATTCTATAATTTATTTTAATTCCCTTTCGTGAGAAAACGATCCCACAAACAAAGGAATTGTGCAGTACGAAATAACATAAAAACGGATTCATTAAAATAAAAAGAAAGACCTTTTACTCAAATTGTTTCTTTTTGACAGGAATCAATAAAAAAAAATCCGGGGGCGGTTCATGAATTTGGAATAAATTTATGGGTTAAGAAGTTGGAGTAAAGAGTTGTTGTTGAAAAATCTAAAACTGGAAAGGAATTTTATAATTTTTATGAAAATTGAATAATAGTGTAAACTAAATAGAATCATGATTTAAAGGTATCCATTAAACACAGTCTAAAAAAAATATATCGATCATTGGATTCGTTTCAATTGAGTGATTTAATCCGGTATAAATATTAGAAAGGGCGGAAACACCATCTTCGCAAACATGAATAGATATATATCCTTATTTTACAATTTTTGGATTTATCTTTATCCCCAGCCTCGGAGGAAGGATTTTTCTTTGATGAAAAGTTTTCTATTTTTAGAGTTAAAATTGAATGTACATACCTATCCAAAATAATATGAATGACTCACTATTCACTCGGTTTTTGGGCCATAATCATTATGTGGGAGAGATGGCCGAGTGGTTCAAGGCGTAGCATTGGAACTGCTATGTAGACTTTTGTTTACCGAGGGTTCGAATCCCTCTCTTTCCGTACTCGTCAACTGATTCACCAATGTTACTGACTGCAATGCATCAAATAAGAATGGATACTCCAACAGTTAGACCTTTCTTTGATATAGATTATCTATCCCTACCCCGAATTTCTGTGGTACGAAAAATACTGGACAAAATCGACAAGGAATGAAAATACCCTACCGATCTATGATACATGAATAAGAGAAAAATCCCCAGATGAAACCCCTTACCTTACTTACCCCCGGTCCCTTTACTTAAGCCAAAACTAAGGGGGCAAAATTGCCCGAACCCTTGTTATTTTAGTTAGGGTTAAGTCTGACGAGAGTAATATTCTACAACTAGCAATTCGTTTATTTTCAAACCGACCCATTTACTATCTATTATTTGATTGACTAATCCTTCATATTGGAATGGGTGAAGAGTCAAATGTTTTGGTAATTCCTCACGGGGGGGTGAATCAAGATAATTTTGAATCAGAGCCCTGGATTTTTGCTCATCCCTCACTGTAATAATATCTCGGGGTTTGCAGCGATAACTTGGTATATCTACTATACGACCATTAACTAAAATATGTCTGTGGTTAACTAATTGGCGGGCTTGAGGAATAGTCGAAGCCATACCTAATCGAAAAAGGATGTTATCTAAACGCATTTCAAGTAATTGTAGTAAAACCTGACCTGTTGATCCTTTGGCTTTTCCGGCGATCCGAACGTATTTAAGTAATTGTTGTTCTGTAAGACCATAATGAAAGCGCAATTTTTGTTTTTCTTCTAAACGAATACGGTATTGAGATTTTTTGCCGGGGCGCGATTGGTTTCTAAGATCGCTTCCGGTTCTAGGCTTTTTACTAGTTAGCCCCGGTAAAGCCCCCAGACGACGGATTTTTTTGAAACGAGGTCCTCTGTAACGCGACATAAA